CCTACTCATAGGACTCATAGGCTATCTAACTCATGCTCTATAGAAATCTAAAAACTAATAAATTCTATTAGTGATGCCCATACTTGTGAGAATTCGGGTCTCTCCAATTTCACCGGTATCATAATTTCTGAATTTCTGTGTGAATCAAGATTGAGGAAAGGAAGTTTTCGAATCACTGAACCAGGCCCATTGTGGAATCTTACTCAGCAGAATATGGAGGTCCTTATGGCAGAACGGACCGATCTGGTCTTTCACAATAAGGTGATAGATGGAACTGCTATGAAACGACTTATTAGCAGATTAATAGATCATTTTGGAATGGCATATACATCACATATCCTGGATCAGGTGAAGGCTTTGGGTTTCCAGCGAGCCACTGCTACATCTATTTCATTAGGAATTGATGATCTTTTAACAATACCTTCTAAGGGATGGTTAGTTCAAGACGCTGAACAACAAAGTTTTCTTTTAGAGAAAAACCATCATTATGGGAATGTACATGTGGTAGAAAAATTACGTCAATCCATTGAGATATGGTATGCTACAAGTGAATATTTGAGACAAGAAATGAATCCTAATTTTCGGATGACTGATCCCTCTAATCCAGTCCATCTAATGTCCTTTTCGGGGGCTAGAGGAAATGTATCTCAAGTACACCAATTAGTAGGTATGAGAGGATTAATGTCGGATCCTCAAGGACAAATGATTGATTTACCCATTCAAAGCAATTTAAGGGAAGGGCTTTCTTTGACAGAATATATAATTTCTTGCTACGGAGCCCGCAAAGGAGTTGTAGATACTGCTGTACGAACATCAGATGCTGGATACCTCACGCGTAGACTTGTTGAAGTAGTTCAACACATTCTTGTACGTAGAACGGATTGTGGTACTATCCGAGGTATTTCCGTGAGTCCTCAAAATGGGATGACGGAAAATATTTTTGTCCAAACACTAATTGGTCGTGTATTAGCAGACGATATATATATTGGTCTACGATGCATTGCCACTCGAAATAAAGATATTGGAATTGGACTTGTTAATCGATTCATAACCTTTCGACAGCACCCAATATATATTCGAACTCCTTTTACTTGTAGGAGTACATCTTGGATCTGTCAATTATGTTATGGCCGGAGTCCTACTCATGGTGACCTGGTCGAGTTGGGAGAAGCCGTAGGCATTATTGCGGGTCAATCGATTGGGGAACCGGGGACTCAACTAACATTAAGAACTTTTCATACCGGCGGAGTATTCACGGGTGGTACTGCCGAACATGTACGAGCTCCCTCTAATGGAAAAATAAAATTTGATGAGGATTTGGTTCATCCCACACGTACCCGTCATGGGCATCCTGCTTTTCTATGTTTTATAGACTTGTATGTAACTATTGAAAGTCGAGATATTCTACATAATGTGAATATTCCAAAAAAAAGTTTGATTTTAGTTCAAAATGATCAATATGTCGAATCAGAACAAGTGATTGCCGAGATTCGTGCCGGAACGTCCACTTTTCATTTTAAAGAGAGGGTTCAAAAACATATTTATTCTGAGTCAGAAGGAGAAATGCACTGGAGTACTGATGGCTATCATGCGCCCGAATATCCATATAGTAATGTTCATTTATTACCAAAAACAAGTCATTTATGGATATTAGCAGGAGGTCTATGCAGATCCAATATAGTGTCTTTTTCACTCCACAAGGATCAAGATCAAATGAATGCTAATCCTTTTTCTCTCGAAGAAAGATATATCTTTGATCTCTCACTGACTAATGATCAAGTAAGACATAAATTGTTGGATACTTTTGGTAAAAAGGATAGGGAAATTCTTGACTATTCAAAATCTTATCGAACCAAGGGTCATTGGAATCTCATAGAGCCTTCTACTTATATTCGTCAAGATAATTCCTTGGCGAAAAAGCGAAGGAATAGATTTGTAATTCCCTTACAATATGATCAAGAACAAGAAAAGAAACTAATACCCTGTTTTGGTATTTCGATTAAAATACCTATAAATGGTATTTTACGTAGAAATAGTATTCTTGCTTATTTTGATGATCCGCGATATAGAAGAAGCAGTTCGGGAATTACTCAATATGGGATTGTCGAAGTAGATTCAATCGTAAAAAAAGAGGATTTGATTGAGTGTCGAGGAGCAAAAGAATTTATTCCGAAATGCCAAATGCAAATGAAAGTAGATCGATTTTTTTTCATTCCCGAAGAAGTGCATATCTTACCCGGATCTTCCCCCATAATGGTCCGGAACAATAGTATCATTGGAGTAGATACACGACTTGCTTTAAATATAAATACAAGAAGTCGAGTAGGTGGATTAGTCCGAGTGGAGAGAAAAAAAAAGAGTATGGAACTGAAAATCTTTTCTGGAGATATTCATTTTTCTGGAGAGGTGGATAAAATATCTAGGCACAGTGGCATTTTGATACCACCAGGAATGGTAAAAAGAAATTCTAAAGGATCAAAAAAATTGAAAAATTGGATCTATGTCCAACGCATTACACCTACAAAAAAAAAGTATTTTGTTTTGGTTCGGCCCGTGGTCACATATGAAATAGCTGATGGAATCAATTTAGCAACACTTTTCTCTCAGGATCTATTGCAGGAAAAGGATAATGTCCAACTTCGAATTGTCAATTATATACTTTATGGAAATGGCAAGTCAATTCGAGGAATTTATTACACAAGTATTCAATTAGTTCGGGCTTGCTTAGTATTGACTTGGGACCAAGAAAAAAATAGTTCTATAGAAGAAGAGATTCATGCTTCTTTTGTTGAAATAAGGGTAAATGATCTACTTCGTGATTTCATCCGAATTGAGTTAGTAAAGTCCACTATTTTGTATACCGAAAAAAGGTATGATACGGCAGGTCCAGGATTGATTTCCAATAATGAATTAGATCGTATTCATAGAAATCCTTTTGATTCCAAGGCGAAGATTCAATCATTTCCCCAACATCAGGAAACTCTTGGTACATTGTTGAATCGAAAAAAGGAATCCCAATCTTTCCTAATTTTGTCATCATCCAATTGTTCTCGAATTGGCCCCTTCAATACTTCGAGATATAAGAATGCGACAAAAGGATCGGATCCCATGACTCCAATTAGGGATTTGTTGGGCCCTTTGGGTACTCTTGTGCCTAAAATAGTCAATTTTTGTTCATCTTACTATTTAAGAACTTATAATCAAGTCGTTTTAAAGAAAGATTTTTTACTTGAAAAATTTCAACAGACTTTCCAAGTGCTTCAAGTACTTCCATTTCAATACTGTTTTATAGATGAAAATAGTAGGATTTATAATCCCGATCCATGCAGTAATATCATTTGGAATTCATTCCATTTAAATTGGTGTTTTCTCCATCACGATTCTTGTGATGAGGCATGGACAATAATTAGTCTTGGACAATTCCTTTGTGAAAATCTATATCTATTGAAATACGGATCACGCATAAAAAAATCTGGTCAAATTTTCATTGTTCATGTTGACTCTTTAGTTATAAGATCAGCTAAGCCCTATTTGGTCACTCCAGGAGCAACTGTCCATGGCCATTATGGGGAAACCTTTTCTGAGGGAGACACATTAATTACATTTATATATGAAAAATCGAGATCTGGTGACATAACGCAAGGTCTTCCAAAAGTGGAACAAATCTTAGAAGTTCGTTCAATTGATTCAATATCGATGAACCTCGAAAGAAGAGTTGAAGGTTGGGACGAACGTATCCGAAGGATTCTCGGGATCCCCTGGGGATTCTTTATTGGAGCTGAACTAACCATAGCCCAAAGTCGTATCTCTTTGGTTAATAAGATCCAAAAGGTTTATCGATCCCAGGGGGTACAGATCCATAATAGACATATAGAGATTATTGTACGTCAAGTAACATCAAGAGTTTTGGTTTCAGAAGATGGAATGTCTAATGTTTTTTTACCTGGGGAATTCATTGGATTGTTGCGAGCAGAGCGAGCAGGGCGCGTTTTGGACGAAGCGATCTGTTATCGGGCAATCTTATTGGGAATAACGAAGTCATCTCTGAATACTCAAAGTTTCATATCCGAAGCAAGTTTTCAAGAAACTGCTCGAGTTTTAGCAAAAGCTGCTCTACGAGGTCGTATTGATTGGTTGAAAGGACTTAAAGAGAACGTTGTTCTGGGGGGGATTATACCGGTTGGTACCGGATTTAACAAATTAGTACATCGTTCAAAGAAAGAAAAAAATATTCATTTGAAAATCAAAAGGAAGAATCTATTTGAGTTGGAAATGAGAGATATTTTGTTATACCATAGAGAATTATTTTGTTCTTGTGCCCCAAACACTTTTGATGAGACATCAGACCAATCATTTATGTAATATAATTTACTAATTCTTAACAAGAGGTTCATTCTTTTTACTTTAACTCTCCGGTCCAATTATGGATTTCGTAATCAATGAAAGAAAAAAGAAAGAATGAAATTAATGATTTGGGTCGTAGATCAATGGTCAATCCTGGTAGAAGGTTCCGTCGGAACAATTATTTATTTCACAGGGTACTTAATCTCTTTGAAAAAAAAGAATAAGAAGATAAAGTGTGGGAAAATGGGAAGACGCTATTGGAACATCAATTTGGAAGAAATGATGGAAGCAGGAGTTCATTTTGGTCATGGTACTAATAAATGGAATCCTAGAATGGCTCCTTACATCTCTGCAAAGCGTAAGGGTATTCATATTACAAATCTTACTATAACTGCTCGTTTTTTATCAGAAGCTTGCGATTTAGTTTTTGATGCAGCGAGTAGGGGAAAAAAATTCTTAATTGTTGGCACCAAAAAGAAAGCAGCGGATTTAGTAGCATCAGCAGCAATAAGGGCTCGATGTCATTATGTTAATAAAAAATGTCTTGGTGGTATGTTAACAAATTGGTCTACTACAGAAACAAGACTTCAGAAGTTCAGGGACTTAAGAGCAGAACAAAAAATGGGGAAACTCAATTGTCTTCCCAAAGGAGATGCAGCAATGTTGAAGAGAAAGTTATCTACCTTGCAAGCATATCTGGGTGGAATCAAATATATGACGGGATTGCCCGATATTGTAATTATCGTTGATCAGCAAGAAGAATATACAGTTCTTCGAGAATGTGCCATTTTGGGTATTCCGACGATTTGTTTAATCGATACAAATTGTGACCCGGATCTTGCAGATATTTCTATTCCGGCCAACGATGATGCTATAGCTTCGATTCGATTGATTCTTACCAAATTAGTATCTGCAATTTGTGAGGGTCGTTCTAGTTATATCAAAAAAGGTTGATTATCTTATCATTACTCTTATCATTAAGAAGAAGAAGATTAGTTTGTTTTTGGTGAACTCTCTTTGATTGTTACTCTTTTTGTTTTCATCTTTTGGAGTTTGAACTATGTTTTGACTATCAAATAATATTGAAAAGATAAAATAATTGGTATTTTTTTTATGTGATTTCTCGGTATCCGAAATAGACGATTCATAACTTAAATTAATGAATGAACATAGATGAATTGAGAAAGAGATGGTTGAATAAAAATAATTACTTTTTTTAAGTTTGATTTCTGTTAGAGGACAATATGAATGTTATACCATGTTCCATTAAAACACTCAAAGGGTTATACGATATATCAGGTGTAGAAGTAGGCCAACATTTATATTGGCAAATAGGAGGTTTACAAATTCATGCTCAAGTACTTATCACTTCTTGGGTTGTAATTGCTATTTTATTAGGTTCAGTCATCATAGCTGTTCGGAATCCACAAACCATTCCGACCGACGGTCAGAATTTCTTCGAATATGTCCTTGAATTTATTCAAGACTTGAGCAAAACTCAGATTGGAGAGGAGTATGGTCCTTGGGTTCCTTTTATAGGAACGATGTTCCTATTTATTTTTGTTTCTAACTGGTCAGGTGCTCTTTTACCTTGGAAAATCATAAAGTTACCTCATGGGGAGTTAGCTGCGCCCACGAATGATATAAATACTACTGTTGCTTTAGCTTTACCAACGTCAGTGGCATATTTCTATGCGGGTATTAGCAAAAAAGGATTGGGATATTTCGGGAAATACATTCAACCAACTCCAATACTTTTACCAATTAATATTCTAGAAGATTTCACCAAACCTTTATCTCTTAGTTTTCGACTTTTCGGGAATATATTGGCTGATGAATTAGTGGTTGTTGTTCTTGTTTCTTTAGTGCCTTCAGTAGTTCCTATACCTGTCATGTTTCTTGGATTATTTACAAGTGGTATTCAAGCTCTTATTTTTGCAACTTTGGCTGCGGCTTATATAGGTGAATCCATGGAGGGTCATCATTGACTAACTTTCGAAAATGACTAAAACCATATACATATATATTTACATAAGGTAGAAAGTAAAAAAGGTATATCGAAGTAGTTCTGATAATTCAGTAATATTCTGAATTCCATTTTGAGCTTTTAGCTACTCCGACCAATATATTTTAGTGATAAAGATTAAAAAAGAAAAAATAAGTGTAGTAAAGTCAATAGTAAAAGTCGAAGTAGAAAAGAAGTAGATTAAGTACTAATTCATCGGTTGGTTGTATCATTAATCATTTCTTTTTTTGGTACGAGGAACTTACCATGAATCCACTTATTTCTGCTGCTTCCGTTATTGCTGCTGGATTGGCTGTAGGGCTTGCTTCTATCGGACCTGGGGTTGGTCAAGGCACTGCTGCGGGCCAAGCCGTAGAAGGTATTGCGAGACAACCAGAAGCTGAGGGTAAAATACGAGGTACTTTATTGCTTAGTCTGGCTTTTATGGAAGCTTTAACAATTTATGGACTGGTCGTGGCATTAGCTCTTTTATTTGCAAATCCTTTTGTTTAATGTTTCATTTCATCGTAGAATAAAAATGTACAAAAAAAAGAGAAGAATAAAAACATAACCATAACTAATAAATTTGAGAATTCTCAAATTCCATTAAGAATAATAAGCGGAGTGATACAAAAAGAACTCTGTTCTTTGTTAGTCCTATCTATAAAGGGAGAGCCTATGAAAAATATAACCGATTCTTTTGTTTCCGTGGGTCACTGGCCATCCGCTGGTAGTTTCGAGTTTAATACCGATATTTTAGCAACAAATCCAATAAATCTAAGCGTAGTTCTGGGTGTATTGATTTTTTTTGGAAAGGGAGTGTGTGCGAGTTGTGTATTTCAAGAATAGGTTGGATTTCACCGGCTGCACTTTTTTTATATTTATGTATTCTTTTTTATAGCAGAAATAGGAACAAAAGGTGCACAATCTCGACGAATTACTTCGTAATTGGATTTCATTCAGAAATCCTATGTAAGAACCATAGCATTTCGTTACTAATTGGTAAATGAACTTTGATTCTCTTCTCTATCAACCAATAATGTTGAGGTCTTTTACATGGTTAAAGATAAATTGTTTGAAGTCCAGGCACAGCATAGCATGGTACTCTTTCTACCACTACGTTAGCACAAAAAAGGTTTAAAAAAGATAAA